TGTTTCCCGAGCCTCTAGTGAGTTACAGACAGAGTTAGAAAAGATCAAATCTTTGATGATTCCATCATACATGATGGAATTTCGAAAACTTCTGGATAGGTATCCTACATCTGAACTGAATCCTTTCTGGTTAAAGAATCTCTTTCTAGTTGTTCTGGAACAATTAGGAGATTCTCTGGAAGAAATACGGGGTTCTGCTTCTGGTGGCAACATGCTATTGGGTGGTGGTCCCGCTTATGGGGTCAAATCAATACGTTCTAAGAAGAAATATTGGAAGATCAATCTCATCGATCTTGTAAGTATCATACCAAATCCCATCAATCGAATCATTTTTTCGAGAAATACGAGACATCTAAGTCGTACAAGTAAAGAGATCTATTCATTGATAAGAAAAAGAAAAAACGTGAATGGTGATTGGATTGATGATAAAATAGAATTCTGGGTCGCGAACAGTGATTCGATTGATGATGAAGAAAGAGAATTCTTGGTTCAGTTCTCCACCTTAACGACAGAAAAAAGGATTGATCAAATTCTATTGAGTCTGACTCATAGTGATCATTTATCAAAGAATGACTCTGGTTATCAAATGATTGAACAACCGGGATCAATTTCCTTACGATACTTAGTTGACATTCATCAAAAGGATCTAATAAATTATGAGTTCAATAGATCCTGTTTAGCAGAAAGACGGATATTCCTTGCTCATTATCATACAATCACTTATTCACAAACCTTGTGTGGGGCTAATATTTTTCATTCCCCATCTCCTCATGGAAAACCCTTTTCGCTCCGCTTAGCCCTATCCCCTTCTAGAGGTATTTTAGTGATAGGTTCTATAGGAACTGGACGATCCTGTTTGGTCAAATACCTAGCGACAAACTCCTATGTTCCTTTCATTACGGTATTTCCGAACAAGTTCCTGGATGACAAGCCTAAAGGTTATCCTATTGATGATATCGATGATATCGATATTGATGATAGTGACGATATTGATGATAGTAATGATGACCTTGATATTGATACGGAGCTGCTAACTATGACGAATGTGCTAACTATGTATATGACGACGAAAATAGACCGATTTGATATCACCCTTCAATTCGAATTAGCAAAAGCAATGTCTCCTTGCATAATATGGATTCCAAACATTCATGATCTGCATGTGAATGAGTCGAATTACTTATCCCTCGATCTATTAGAGAACTATCTCTCCAGGGATTGTGAAAGATGTTCCACTGGAAAGATTCTTGTTATTGCTTCGACTCATATTCCCCAAAAAGTGGATCCCGCTCTAATAGCTCCAAAGAAATTCAATACATGCATTAAGATACGAAGGCTTCTTCTTCCACAACAACGAAAGCACTTTTTCATTCTTTCATATACTAGAGGATTTCACTTGGAAAAGAAGATGTTCCATACTAACGGATTCGGGTCCATAACCATGGGTTCCAATGCGCGAGATCTTGTAGCACTTATCAATGAGGCCCTATCAATTAGTATTACACAGAAGAAATCCATTATAGAAACTAATACAATTAGATCAGCTCTTCATAGAAAAACTTGGGATTTTCGATCCCAGATAAGATCGGTTCAGGATCATGGGATCCTTTTCTATCAGATAGGAAGGGCTGTTACACAAAATGTACTTCTAAGTAATTGCCCCATAGATCCTATATCTATCTATATGAAGAAGAAATCATGTAAGGGAGGGGATTCTTATTTGTACAAATGGTACTTCGAACTTGGAACGAGCATGAAGAAATTAACGATACTTCTTTATCTTTTGAGTTGTTCTGCCGGATCGGTCGCTCAAGATCTTTGGTCTTCATCCAGACACGATGAAAAAAATTGGATCACTTCTTATGGATTCGTCGAGAACGATTCTGATCTAGTTCATGGCCTATTACTATTATTACTATTAGAAGTAGAAGGCGCTCTGGCTCTGGCGGGATCCTCACGGACAGAAAAATCTTGCAGTCAGTTTGATAATAATCGAGTGACATTACTTCTTCGGTCCGAACCAAGGAATCAGTTAGATATGATGCAAAATGGATCTTGTTCTATCGTTGATCAGAGATTTCTATATGAAAAATACGAATCGGAGTTTGAAGAAGGGGAAGGGGCCCTCGATCCGCAACAGATAGAGGAGGATTTATTCAATCACATAGTTTGGGCTCCTAGAATATGGCGATTTGATTGTATCGAAAGGCCCACTGAATTGGGATTTCCCTATTGGACTGGGTCATTTCGGGGCAAATGGATCATTTATCATAAAGAGGATGAGCTTCAAGAGAATGATTCGGAGTTCTTGCAGAGTGGAACCATGCAGTACCAGACACGAGATAGATCTTCCAAAGAACAAGGCTTTTTTCGAACAAGCCAATTCATTTGGGACCCTGCGGATCCATCCTTTTCCCTATTCAAAGATCAGCCCTCTGTCTCTGTGTTTTCACGTCGAGAATTCTTTGCAGATGAAGAGATGTCAAAGGGGCTCATTGCT